GACACTTATTTTAAGTTTTAAGAAAATTGCTATGCTTAGTGTGTGACTCGTTGTTTTTTTTTAGGGTTAGGGTTAAAAAAGACCAGCCCACCACCATAGTATGAACTAATACTAATAACTAACCATAGAACTAATAACCAACTCATTACTTCGCATTATCTCGATCTAAAGAACCAGTCAAGATATGATATATTTCATATCTTTGTAGCAACTGAAATTTTGTGTTTCTGAAAAAAAAATCAATCTGATTTTTAAGCTGGAAAGCAAAATAGAAAAACAAAACAAAATAGAGAAGAAAGATGTGGATATAAATGGAAGGGTGAGAGAAAGAGAGAAAAAAATATCAATGATAGAGAATTCCAATATGTAATATTATGTAATATGTAAGGTCTATAAGAAAAGGCAGTGTAATAAAGCATTAATACTGATTCTTATATAACATAATTAAATATTAAATGACTCTTCTTATAAATTTTAAATTTAGAAATTATAGAACAAAACAAAAAAAATAAAGAGCTTCGAGCCAATAAAGACTAAGAAAATTGACTCAAGAACAAATTTCATTATGAGCTCCGTTGTAAAACTTGGACCTAAACATTAAGTAAGAAGCGATGGGAACGATGGAAGCTGTGAATGAAAAATATTTTAGTGAAAAAGGAATCTTAATGATTCACTGATCGGGATGGCGAAATGAACCGGAGGTCAATTCATCTATTGTAAGAAGTCGGGACACAAGCCGAAAATTGAAATAGAAGAGTAAATATTCGCCCGCGAAAACTTTCTTTTTTTGAATTGATAAATTTGAACACGATAAAAAGAAAAAAAAAATTTGTTCTATTTATATTTCAAAATAACAATTCAAAATAACAATATGATTTCGAAAATAGAAACTAAAAGCTTTAATTGTCTATTTAAACAAAATCTATAGATTACTAATAGATTAGATTATATGAAGTCTCAAAAAATTCCGCTATTCCATTTAAATACATGTATATCTTAATATATATCTATATCTATATATCTATATCTTAATATCTTAATATATAATATATTTAAATACATGTATATCTTAATATATATCTATATCTTAATATCTTAATATATAATATATTTAAATACATGTATATCTTAATATATATCTATATCTTAATATCTTAATATATAATTTAATATATAATATATATCTTAATTAGTTAATTTCAGTCAATTTCTTAATTAATTTAATAATTTAAAATTTCATTTTAATTAATTAAGATTCGAAATCTTTTTTTTTTGTTTTTTAATTCTTTTATTCGCGAGGAGCCGGATGAGAAGAAACTCTCACGTCCGGTTCTGCAGTAGAGATGGAATTCATAATCAACCATCAACTATAACCCTAAAAGAACCAGATTCCGTAAACAACATAGAGGAAGAATGAAAGGAATATCGTATCGAGGGAATCGTATTTGTTTTGGTAAATATGCTCTTCAGGCGCTCGAACCCGCTTGGATCACATCTAGACAAATAGAAGCCGGTCGACGGGCAATGACACGAAATGCACGTCGTGGTGGAAAACTGTGGGTACGTATATTTCCAGACAAACCTGTTACACTAAGGCCCGCAGAAACACGTATGGGTTCGGGGAAAGGATCCCCGGAATATTGGGTAGCTGTTGTTAAACCAGGTCGAATACTTTATGAAATGGGCGGAGTAAGAGAAAATATAGCTCGAAGGGCTATTTCAATAGCAGCATCAAAAATGCCTATACGGACTCAATTCATTGTTTCGGGATCGGGATGATAAAGGGTAGAACTAACAGAAATGAGTCTTAGTCTTGGGTGTGAAAAAAAAATTTCTTATTTCTTTTTTTTCTTTTTAGACAAAAAATATTTCTTTTTTTTTTTTTCTGCTTTACATTAAAAGAACAAATTACAAAATAATATGATTCAATCTCAGACCCATTTAAATGTAGCAGATAACAGCGGGGCTCGAGAACTGATGTGTATTCGAATCATAGGAGCTAGCAATCGGCGATATGCTCATATTGGTGACGTTATTATTGCTGTGATCAAAGAAGCAGTACCAAATATGTCCCTAGAAAAATCAGAAGTGGTCAGAGCTGTAATTGTGCGTACCTGTAAAGAATTCAAACGCGATAACGGTATAATAATCCGATATGATGACAATGCTGCAGTTGTTATTGATCAACAAGGAAATCCAAAAGGAACGCGAATTTTTGGCGCGATCGCCGGGGAATTAAGACAATTTAATTTTACTAAAATTGTTTCATTAGCTCCCGAAGTATTATAAAAGGGGGGACGCGCTGGGATAGTTGAAAAAAATGGATTGAGAAATAGATTGTATCTTACGCATATACCTTTATTCATAAAAGATTCATAAAAAAAAAAAAGAAATAGCATGTTGATTATATTAAATTTTGAGTCACCAACAATTTTAGTTCATCATGGGCAGGGACACTATTGCTGAGGTAATAACCTCTATACGAAATGCTGATATGGAT